TATATTGGACGAAGTACTCATACTGGAAATTATGATCGAGGATTACTCGATCAACCACCATCTACATCGACTTCGGAGATCCCTCTTGAAATATTTTTCAAATACAACAAGAGTTCAGTATCTTCCCCCGAATTAGTGAATTAGGCAGGATTTTTTTTTTTTTCACATTTTTTTACATAATAACAAACAATAATTTTCATAAATTTCATCGTAAATGTGAAATACTTAACTTATAGAGACAAATAAAAGTTTTATACAAATCAAAATGTGGGAGAGATAAAAAAGATGCAAGGTCGTTTGTCTGCTTGGCTAGCCAAACATGGGTTAGTTCATAGATCTTTGGGCTTCGACTACCAAGGAATAGAGACTTTACAAATAAAGCCTGGGGATTGGCATTCCATTGCTGTCATTTTATATGTATATGGTTACAATTATTTACGTTCCCAATGTGCCTATGATGTAGCACCGGGCGGACTGTTAGCTAGTGTGTATCATCTTACGAGAATAGCTTATGGTATAGATCAACCAGAAGAGGTATGTATAAAAGTATTTGCCCCAAGGTGGAATCCTAGAATTCCGTCTGTTTTCTGGGTTTGGAAAAGTGCGGATTTTCAAGAAAGGGAATCTTATGATATGTTGGGAATCTTTTATGATAATCATCCACGTCTGAAACGTATCTTAATGCCCGAAAGTTGGATAGGATGGCCCTTACGTAAGGATTATATTGCCCCGAATTTTTATGAAATACAGGATGCTCATTAAATATAAATAATAAAATAAGAAACTAATTTTCACTTCTACAACTCCAGGTATTCAAATAATGTTTGTACGTTCTCTTATAGACCAAAGAGCGTAATGGAAGTCTCATTCGCATTCTATTCTAAATGGGCTAAATAAAACGAAATAAAATATAAATCAAATACAAATAAATAATACAAAATAAATAGAATAAAAAAAAAATTGTTTCTATTTTTATATATTATATATTTATTTATTTGAATAGAAACAATAAAAAATAGAAATAAAAAGGATAAATAAAAAAAAAAACAAGACAATTAAAAAAATACAATTAGTATTAGGATGACCTAAAAGAGTTTCGCATCATGAACTATGTACCACGCACAAAACTTAAATGAGTTCGACAAAGTCACATAGGAGGAAATGCAGAAATAGAATATGAAAAGAAAAGACAACGAAATGAGAGGAGGGCTTGGATTTTATTTGTACTGTATCTGAAATGAATCTTGGTTATTCCCGCCTTTCAACTCCGCGAGACTATACCTTTGAGTCTTTCAACCAATTAATTTAACCTTTCTATTTTAATATGTATGAAGTATTAAATATCTAAAGTATTGACATTGTTTTTGAACGGTAAGAGACACCGTATGAACAAATAAAAAAGAAAAGGAAGTCAAATCTAATTTTTTTTTTATTTTACAAATTTTATAGACATACTCTTTACTCATCTATTCTATAATTCTAGAAAGGGTATATTCTCAGACACCTAGATAGATAAGTATCTATCATGATATAGACTAGTAATGAATATGTATGTTGACCCATATCAATTCATTTGTAAAACGGATACTCATACAAATAAATCATGTGCCAGGAACCAGATTTGAACTGGTGACACGAGGATTTTCAGTCCTCTGCTCTACCAGCTGAGCTATCCCGACCATTATCCGTGCATCGTCCTTATTTTAATAGATAACTTGAGTTTATGTCAATTAAAAAGACAAAAAAAGTCTTACAAAGCTTTATCCAGACCCTGTAATTTCTTGGATCTTCAAAAAGAAAACTTTATAAGTTTTAATACAGTACAAGAAATGATATGTATTGTTAATCATTCAAATTGGAAGTGGGGATACCTTCCTCAAAGATGTTCATTTGTACGCGTATCATATATATCACAAATATTGTAATAAGAAAAAAAAAATTTCCACAATCAGATCCATTTGTAAAAGAGTAGAATGATTGAAAAACATAACGAATTTTAAACCGCTAACGAAACGAAAAGAGCGGATCGGATAAATAATTGGGGAATCAAACGGGCCTTTTTGGGGATAGAGGGACTCGAACCCTCACGATTTCTAAAGTCGACGGATTTTCCTCTTCCTATAAATTTCATTCTTGTCGGTATTGACGTGTGGAATGGGACTCTATCTTTATTCTCGTACGATAAATTTTATTAATAAATATTCGATTCTTTCTTCAATTTGGATCGATTCACAACAACTCTTTCGATTTTTATTTATTATTTATAGAAATATAAATAAATAAAGATTCGGGTCGTCATTAATCATTTGAGATAGGATTTCAGTACATATACGTATGTATATAGGTTTATCCTTTCTGTAGTTTTGATATAAGGATTACGTTAATGTAATAACGTAAAGAAGTCAACCCCACTTGTTAGAACAGCTTCCATTGAGTCTCTGCACCTATCCTTTTTTTATTCTCGCTTTCTTCTGAACCCTTATTTGTTTTCGTAAAATAG